AACAAAGGATGAATCCCATTTTCACTTTCAAGAGACATGCTATAAAAATAGACCTTTTTATGAAACTTTTTATCTAGATGGGAATCAAGAAAATTCGAAGTTAGAAATTTTGTTAGATAACAAAGATAAGGATAAATTTTGGTTTGAAAAACCTCTTGTAACTATTCTTTTCGACTCTAAACGCTGGAATTGTCCATTTCGATATATAAAAAACGATGAATTTAAGAATGCTGTAAAAAAAGAGATGTCACAATATTTTTTTTATACATGTCAAAGTGATGGAAAAGAAAGAATATCTTTTACGTATCCACCCAGTTTGTCAACTTTTTTTGAAATAATACAAAGAAAGATGTCTCTGTTCACAACAGAAAAACTCGCCTCTGATGAATTGTATAATAATTGGAATTTTAACAATGAACAAAAAAAGAAAAACCTAAGTAACGAGTTTAGAAATAGAGTAGAAGCTGGCTCTCTTGTTCTGAATACACTAGAAAAAAGGACTAGATTGTGTAATGATAAAACTAAAAAAGAATACTTACCTAAAATATATGATCCTTTATTAAACGGGCCTTACCGCGCAAGAGTCAAATGCTTTTTTTCATCCTCAATAATAAATGAAATTTCCATAAAAAATTACATAGGGATGCTTTGGATAAATAAAATTCATCTTATCCTTCTTTTTACTAATTTTCATTTTCAAGAATTTGAACAAAAAATAGATACATTTAATCAAAAATCATTTTTAACAAAAATTAGTTATTTCTTACACTTAATTAATGAATTTGATCACAAAGACGAAAAAATGGATTTAGAAAATCAAATAAAAATTTTGAAATATTTATTCGATGGAGTTATAACAGATTACAACAATAAAACAATACAATCTATTGCAATAAAAGAAATAAATAAAAAAATTCCTCTATGGTCATACAAATTAATCAGCGAGTTGAAACAACAAAAGGGTGAAAAGAAAGAAAACGCCGCAAAGGATCATGAAATTCGTTCACGAAAAGCCAAACGTGTAGTGATTTTTACTAATAATCACCAAAATACTGATACTTATAATAAAAATAATTCTAAATCCAAAGATACAACTAATTCTGATCAAACAAAAGAAATGGCTTTGCTACGTTATTCACAACAATCAGACTTTCGCCGAAACATAATAAAAGGCTCCATGCGAACACAAAGGCGCAAAATTACCATTTGGAAACTTTTTCAAGCAAATGTACATTCACCCCTTTTTTTGGAGAGACTAGACAAATTTCTTTTTTTTTCTTTTGATATTTCCGAACTCATGAAAATCGTGTTTAGAAATTGGATATGTAAAAATACAGAATTTGTGATTTCAGATTATACTTATACAGAAGACAAAACAAAAGAAAATGAGAGAAAGGAAGAGAACCAAACAAAAAGAGAAAAAGACAAAAGAGAAGAAAAGGTTCGGGTAGAACTAGCTGAAACCTGGGATAACATTTTTTTTGCTCAAATAATAAGAGGTAGTCTTTTAGTAATCCAATCAATTCTTAGAAAATATATTCTATTACCTTCATTAATAATAGCTAAAAATGTCATTCGTATGCTATTATTTCAACTTCCCGAATGGTCGGAGGATTTAAAGGATTGGAAAAGAGAAATGCACGTGAAATGCACTTATAATGGAGTTCAATTATCAGAAACAGAATTTCCGAAAAACTGGTTAACGGACGGTATTCAAATAAAGATCTTATTTCCTTTTCGTCTAAAACCTTGGCACAAATCGAAGCTAAAATTTCTCCATAAAAATGAAATGAAAAAGAAAAGACAAAAAAATGATTTTTGTTTTTTAACAGTTTTTGGAATGGAAACTGAGTTTCCTTTTGGTTCTCCAAAAAAAGGACTTTCCCCTTTTCAACCTATCTTTCAAAAATTTAGAAAACAAATTCTAAAGTTTCAAAAAAATAGTTTTCTGGGTTTAACAATTTTAAAAGAAAAAATAAATAAACTTTCAAAATCAAAAAGCCCATTATTTGGATTTAGAGAAATATATGAATTGAATGAAACTAAAAACGAAAAAGATTCGACAACCATTACTCAAACGAGCCATAAAAGGTCCATTCCAACTATGGATTGGATAAATTATTCATTGAAAAAAAAAAAAATGAAAGATCTGAATGTCAGAACAAGGACAATCAGAAATCAAATAGAAAAAATTACAAAAGAAAAGAGAAAAGGTGTTATAATTTCAAAGATAAATAATAGTCGTAACAAACTAAGTTCCAATGCTAAAAGCTTAAAATCATTAAAAAATATTTCGCAGATATTACAGCGAAGCAATGCTCAATTAGTGCATAAATCATCTTTTTTTACAAAAATTTTGATTGAAAGAATATATATAGATATTCTTCTAGTTATCATTAAGATTCTGAGGATCAATATACAGTTTTTTTTTGAATCAACAAGAAAAACTATTAATAAATACATTTACAATAATAAAGAAAATCCTAAAAGAATTGATAAAACAAATAAAAATCAAATTCATTTTATTTCAATTATAAAAAAGTCATTTAATTATAGTAATGGTAGTCTTATTAATAATAATTTACATATTTTTTCTGACGCAGCCTCTTTGTCACAAGCATATGTATTTTTTAAATTATCACAAACTCAAGTTATTAACTTATATAAATTACGATTTGTCCTTCAATATCACGAAGCATTTCCCTTTCTGAAAAATGAAATAAAAGGTTCTTTTGGAGCCCAAGGATTATTTGAATCAAAATTAAAAGATACAAACTTTAGGTTTAGAAATTCTGTAATGAATCAATGGAAAAACTGGTTAAAGAGCCATTATCAATATAAATATAATTTATCTCAAATTTACTGGTACAAATTAATACCACAAAAATGGCGAATTAGAATCACTCAGCGAGGTATAGTTCAAAAAAAAGATTTAAACAAATGGAACTTATCTAAAAAAGACCAAGTAATTCATTACGAAAAACAAAAAAGTTTTGAAGTAGATTCATTACCAAACCAAAAACGAAAAGAAAAATTTCAAAAATACTATAAATTTAATCTTTTTTCGTATCAATTTATTAATTCTGAAGATAAGAAAGACTCATCCATTTATCGATTACCATTACAAGTCAATAATAAGCAAGAAATTTATTCTAATTACAAGACAAATAAAAAAAAAAGCAAAGTATTTGATATGGTGGAAGGTATCTCTATCAACAATTATCTAGGAAAAGATGATATTATCAATATGGAGAAAAACCCGGACAGAAAATATTTTGATTGGAGAATTCTCCATTTTTGTCTTAGAAAGAAGGCCAATATCGAGTCCTGGATCAATACTAGAACAAAAAAAAATACTAAGACTAGAAATAATCTACATCAAATAATTGATAAATTTGATAATAAAGATCCTTTTTTTCTTACAATTTGCCCAAATCAAGAAGTTAATTCATCCAATAAAAAAAAAAAACCTTTTGATTGGATGGGAATGAATGACGATGACGAAATACTAAAAAGTCCCATATCAAATTTAGAACTAGAACGTTGGTTCTTTCCAAAATTTGTAATACTTTACAACGTATATAAGAAAAAACCATGGGCGGTACCAATAAATTTACTTCTTTTCAATTTCAAGTTGAATGAAAATGCAAATGTCAGTCACAATAAAAATAAAAAAATCAACGGAAAGAACAATAAAAATATTTTTATATCTCTATCATCAAATGAAAAAAAATCTATTGAATTAGAGAATCGAAACCATGAACAAAAAGAATCAAAAGACCAAGCGGATCTTAGATCAATTTTTGCAAATCGAGAAAAGGATGTTAAAGAAGAATATTCAGGATCCGACATGAAAAAAGGTAAATCCAAAAGGAATAAGGAAGCAAAACTTAATTTCTTCAAAAAAAGGTATTTAGGCTTTCAATTACGGTGGGATGGTTCTTTAAATCAAAAACTAATCAATAATATCAAAGTCTATTGTCTCTTGCTTAGGCTGGCAAATCCACGAGAAATTTTTATATCCTCTATTCAAAGAGGGGAATTGAGTTTAGATATTCTGACGATTCAGAAAAATTTAATTTTTACAGAATTGATAAAAGGGGGAATATTGATTATTGAACCAACCCGTCTGTCGGTAAAAAATGATGGAAAATCTATTATGTATCAAACCATAAGTCTTTTATTGATTCATAAGAGCAAACAGCAAATTAATCAAAGATACAGAGAGCAATATTTTGTTGATAAAAAGAATTTGGATGAATCTACTATTGAAAGACATCAAAAGATAACTGGAAATGGGGACAAAAATGATTATGATTTATTTGTTCTTGAAAATCTTTTATCCCCTAAACATCGTAGAGAATTGAGAATTCTAATTTCTTTGAATTCAAAAAATAAAAAAGATAAAGATATTAATATAAATGCCAAAAATTTTAACGGTACTAGCGTAAAGAACTGTGATCACATTGTAGATAAAAGCAAACATTTTGATAGTGATAATAAAGATAGAAATAAATTAATTAAATTAAAGCTTTTTCTTTGGCCCAACTATCGATTAGAAGATTTAGCTTGTATAAATCGTTATTGGTTTGATACCAATAATGCCAGTCGATTCAGTATTATAAGGATACAGATATATCCGCGATTGAAAATTCAGTAAAGGTATATTTGTCATATTAAAATGAACTGACATTATTATTTAATATCTCGTTATTTATTATTACTGATCAATAAAATTATCTTAAAATTAAAAAGAGAGGGGGATTTCATTTTATGGTAAAAACTTCATTCATTTCAATTATTTCACAAAACGACAAAGAAGAAAAGGAGGGATCCGTTGAATTTCAAATAGTAAGTTTTACTAATAAGATACGAAGACTTACTTTCCATTTGAAATTGCATAGAAAAGACTATTTATCTCAAAGGGGTTTACGGAAACTTCTAGGAAAACGCCAACGACTATTGTCTTATTTGGCAAAGAAAAATAGAGTACGTTATAAAGAATTAATTGGCCGTTTAGATATTCGGGAATCAAAAATTCGTTAATTTGAAGAGTCTTTTTTTTATTATTATTTTATTAGTTGATTTATCAGATCTTGAATTTTTATGAACTTCTTTTCGTTTTCAGTAATTCATGCAAGAATGAATCGAGGAAACCCCTATGAATGTACCGACAACAAAAAATGACTTCATGATAGTCAATATGGGTCCACAACACCCGTCAATGCATGGTGTTCTGCGACTCATACTTACTCTAGACGGGGAAGATGTTATTGACTGTGAACCTATATTAGGTTATTTACACAGAGGAATGGAAAAAATAGCGGAAAACCGAACAATTATACAATATTTGCCTTATGTAACACGTTGGGATTATTTAGCTACTATGTTCACAGAAGCAATAACAGTAAACGGGCCAGAACATTTGGGAAATATTCAAGTACCTAAAAGAGCCAGTTATATCAGAGTAATTATGTTGGAGTTGAGTCGTATAGCTTCTCATCTGTTATGGCTTGGCCCCTTTATGGCAGATATTGGTACACAGACTCCTTTCTTCTATATTTTTCGAGAAAGAGAGTTAATATATGATTTATTCGAAGCTGCCACCGGTATGAGAATGATGCATAATTTTTTCCGTATCGGAGGAGTAGCAGCTGATCTACCTCATGGTTGGTTAGATAAATGCTTGGATTTCTGCGATTATTTTTTAACAAGAGTTGCTGAATATCAAAAACTTATTACGCGCAATCCTATTTTTTTAGAACGAGTTGAAGGAATAGGTATTATTGGTACAGGGGAAGCAATAAATTGGGGTTTATCGGGACCTATGTTACGAGCTTCCGGCGTACAATGGGATCTTCGCAAAGTTGATCATTATGAGTGTTATGACGAATTTGATTGGGAAATCCAGTGGCAAAAAGAGGGGGATTCGTTAGCGCGTTATTTAGTCCGAATTGCTGAAATGACGGAATCCATAAAAATTATTCAACAGACTTTGGAAGGAATTCCGGGGGGACCTTATGAAAATTTAGAAATCCGATATTTTGATAAAGAAAGAGATCCCGATTGGAACCATTTTGACTACCGATTCATTAGTAAAAAAACTTCGCCTACGTTTGAATTGCCGAAACAAGAACTTTATATGAGAGTTGAAGCTCCAAAAGGAGAATTGGGAATTTTCCTGATAGGGGATCAAAGTGCTTTTCCTTGGAGATGGAAAATTCGCCCCCCGGGTTTTATCAATTTGCAAACTCTTCCTCAATTAGTTAAAAGAATGAAATTGGCTGATATTATGACAATACTAGGGAGTATAGATATCATTATGGGAGAAGTTGATCGTTAAAATGATAATTGAGACAACCGAAGTACAAGCTATCAATTCTTTTTCCGGATTGGAATCCTTAAACGAGGTCTATGGAATTTTGTGGATGCTTGTTCCTATTTTTATTCTTGTATTGGGAATCACGATAGGCATACTAGTAATTGTATGGTTAGAAAGAGAGGTATCCGCAGGGATACAACAACGTATTGGACCTGAATATGCTGGTCCTTTGGGAGTTCTTCAAGCTTTAGCTGATGGGACGAAACTACTTTTTAAAGAAAATCTTTTTCCATCAAGAGGAGATACTCTTTTATTTAACATCGGGCCATCTATAGCAGTCATATCAACTTTATTAAGCTATTCAGTAATTCCTTTTGGTTATCACCTTGTTTTAGCAAATCTAAATATGGGTGTTTTTTTATGGATTGCTATTTCAAGTATTGCCCCCTTGGGGCTTCTTATGTCAGGATATGGATCAAATAATAAATATTCCTTTTTAGGTGGTCTGCGAGCTGCCGCTCAATCGATTAGTTATGAAATACCATTAACCCTCTGTGTATTATCCATATCTCTACGTGCGATTCGTTGAAAGAAAAGATTTTCTATATTTCTATTTATTTCTTTTTATCTGTTTAGGAAAATGGAAAAATTAATTGACTAGATATCTTCCATTTTTTATTCATTATTTGGATTTGGATTGATGAACTAAACTGGATAGTTATATGAGTGAAAGAAAACAGCTTCTAAATTTGCCGTAAAAAAATTGAGACTCATTTTCTATGTACAAGAGTAAAACAGAAATAAACAATAAACATAAGAAGACAATATTTTTTGCCCCAAGATTGGTTGATTAATCATCCGGGCTTGAAGCGGGCTCAAAAGAATCAACCTTGTTGAGTTTTTACTATCATTTATATGTATTACCATAATGCTAACGGGCGATTTGAGCAAAAAAATAAGTAGATGGTTAGGAACACAAAAATACACAAAGGATTAGTAATAGAGATTTTTTTAATTATCAAAAAGGTATTTCCACATAATTGAAATAATAGAAAAAAGAATATTACTTGGGGCTTTAAATTGGTAGAAATGATTCGGCAGTACTCCTCACGATTCCGATCCCGAGTATGCTTCCATCAGCTGATTAAAAACTAACTATCAGGAACGAAATAATCCTTTCCTTTTTTTGAAGAAATAAGACTAGGAACAAAAAAAGAATCTAATTACAATAAAAAAAGATCTTTTTTTTTACTCTTTCTTTTCTTTTTCTATAGTTATATTCATATAAATCGATCATCGAAATTGAACTCATGCCATAATTCATCAACTAATGGAATGTCTAACCCTTATTCGTAATAGAAAAAATCTTTTCGTAATAAATAATAAAAAGAAAACGATGAGTTGAAATATCTATTGACACTTCTACAAGGAGTATTTTATTGAATTAATTATTTAAGTTATTGCTCAAAAAAGAAAAATTGAAATTCTTAAAAGATGAGATGAATTCAGACGTATTTTTTTTAATATTATAACAGACAGAATTTCATTGGTCGAATTTTGGAACGTTCGATAGATTTTGTCCTATCTATCTTACAAATATATTAAGATAAAATAAGACGATATCCGTTCCTTAGATTTATTTATGGCCTTCGAGGAGCCGTATGAGATAAAAATCTCACGTACGGTTCTGAAATAGCGATGATAACAGTGATGTTATCAACGACTATGATTATCTAATAGTTCAAGTACAGTTGATATAGTTGAGGCACAATCAAAATATGGCTTTTTGGGATGGAATTTGTGGCGCCAACCTATAGGGTTTATCATTTTTTTCATTTCTTCCCTAGCAGAATGTGAAAGATTACCTTTTGATTTGCCAGAAGCAGAAGAAGAATTAGTAGCAGGTTATCAAACCGAATATTCGGGTATCAAATTTGGTTTGTTTTATATTGCTTCCTATCTAAATTTATTAGTTTCTTCATTATTTGTAACAGTTCTTTACTTGGGTGGTTGGAATATCTCTATTCCGTACATATTTGTTCCTGAGTTTTTTGAAAGAAAAAAGGTAGGTGGAGTCTTTGGAACAACAATGGATATCATTATTACATTGGCTAAAACATATCTGTTTTTGTTCCTTTCTATCACAACAAGATGGACTTTACCTAGACTAAGAATGGACCAACTATTAAATCTTGGATGGAAATTTCTTTTACCTATTTCTCTCGGTAATCTATTAGTAACAACCTCTTTCCAACTCCTTTCACTATAAAGTAATATTTTTCTATATTTACGACTTGTCTCAAACAAGAGAACGAAACAAACATAAAATTATTCATAGAGATTTGCGATATGTTCCCCATGGTAACTGGGTTCATGAATTATGGTCAACAAACTATACGAGCTGCAAGGTACATTGGTCAAAGTTTCACGATTACTTTATCCCACGCAAATCGTTTACCTGTAACTATTCAATATCCTTATGAAAAATTAATAACCTCGGAACGTTTTCGCGGTCGAATTCATTTTGAATTTGATAAATGCATTGCTTGTGAAGTATGTGTTCGTGTCTGTCCTATAAATCTACCTGTTGTTGATTGGAAATTGGAAACTGACATTCGAAAGAAGCGGTTACTTAATTACAGTATTGATTTTGGAATCTGTATATTTTGTGGTAACTGTGTTGAGTATTGTCCAACAAATTGTTTATCAATGACTGAAGAGTATGAGCTTTCTACTTATAATCGTCATGCATTGAATTATAATCAAATTGCTTTAGGTCGTTTACCAATGTCAGTAATTAACGATTATACAATTCGCACAATTTCGAATTCACCTCAAAAAAGTGGGCAAACCCCCTTTGATTTTTGATTAAAGAACAATTTATAATTACTAAATTTGATTTAAGAATAATAGAATAATATTGCGGCTTAATTTGAATTGAAAATCTCTTAATATAGCTATAATTTTTTTTCTAAATTCAAATTAGAGTGTTGAATTATCTTTTTCGAGAAAGAATAAAGAATGAGATTAGTCCAAGAGTTGTATTTCTCTAGTAATTTCCATATATCCCTTAGGGTTGAATTCCATTATAGAAACCCATTATATATAAGATAAATAAGGTTTTCCTGGTCGGATCAACAAGGTCATGAAAAAATAACGAATTCGATTGTTTTATCTTTTATTTTCCGTACAATGGATTTATCTGAACCAATATATGATTTTCTTTTAGTCTTTCTGGGATTAGGTCTTATATTAGGAGGTCTCGGAGTGGTATTACTTACCAACCCAATTTATTCTGCTTTTTCATTGGGATTCCTTCTTGTTTGTATATCTTTATTCTACATTTTATCAAATTCTTATTTTGTAGCTGCTGCACAGCTTCTTATTTATGTAGGAGCTATAAATGTTTTAATTCTATTTGCTGTGATGTTCATGAATGGTTCAGAAGATTACAAAGATTTTAATCTTTGGACTGTTGGGAATGGGGTTACTTCTTTAGTTTGTACAAGTATTTTTGTTTTACTAGTTACTATTATTCTGGATACGTCGTGGTACGGGATTATTTGGACTACAAAAGCAAACCAGATTATAGAGCAAGATTTGATAAGTAATGGTCAACAACTCGGAATTCATTTATCAACAGATTTTTTTCTTTCATTTGAATTCATTTCAATAATTCTGTTAGTTGCTTTGATAGGTGCGATTGCTGTGGCTCGTCAGTAATAAATCTTTAGAATTAGCAATCATAATTAAAATTCAACTTTGTTCTAATTTATCACGTCTATTTTCTTTACAATTCTATTTGAAAACGATTGATGTATAAATTCTTTTCTTCGATCTATTACCAATATATCTTTTTTCTGTATTTGTGATATTCTTATTCTAGGCAATCCAATATGTTGATGTTGAATTGTTGTTTATATTTATTCAATTTATATTGAAATAAATCGAAAAGGAGTGAGTCGATGATGCTTGAACATGTGCTTGTTTTGAGTGCTTATTTATTTTCTATCGGCATTTATGGATTGATCACAAGTCGAAATATGGTTAGAGCTCTTATGTGTCTTGAACTTATATTGAATGCCATTAATATAAATTTCGTAATATTTTCAGACTTTTTTGATAGCCGCCAATTAAAAGGAAATATTTTCTCAATTTTTGTTATATCTATCGCAGCCGCTGAAGCAGCTATTGGTCCGGCTATAGTGTCGTCAATTTATCGTAATAGAAAATCCATCTCTATCAATCAATCAAATTTGTTAAATAAATAAGTAGTATTAATCATATAAAATAGAATATTCATCCATTTGAATTCACATATATGATATGTAATGTATCCAGGCTGTTTGGTAAAACGTAATGAATTAAAGTAAAGTATCTTAACTCTGTCTAATAAGCAATGCGAATTAGTCCACCCGGAATTGAATAGAAAAAAATTCTGGTAAATCATTGATTCATCTGGTGTTTAAATATTTAAATATATGAATATGATTCCTTTAGAAATTTACTAGATCGAAAATTTATCACGTTCAAAAAAAATTATAGATCCAATGTCACATTCAGTAAAGATTTATGATACATGTATAGGGTGTACTCAATGTGTCCGGGCTTGTCCCACTGATGTATTAGAAATGATACCTTGGGACGGATGTAAAGCTAAGCAAATCGCTTCTGCTCCCAGAACAGAGGACTGTGTCGGTTGTAAGAGATGTGAATCCGCTTGTCCAACGGATTTCTTGAGTGTTCGAGTTTATTTATGGCATGAAACAACTCGAAGCATGGGTCTAGCGTATTGATACTTTCTAGAAAAGCCCACTTGAATACATTTGATTTTTTGTTTACCGCCAAAAACCCGTACTTGAAAAAAAAATAAAAAAATATATTAAGTTTTCGAGCACGGGTTTTTTCTGGTCCAAATGTATCTTGTCTTTACCACGAATTCTTTTCCTTGGTTAACAATATTTGTAGTTTTACCGATATCCGCAGGTTCCTTAATTTTCTTTTTCCCTCATCGAGGAAATAAGGTAATTAGATGGTATACTATATGTATTTCTATCTTAGAACTCCTTTTAATGACCTATGCATTCTTTTATTATTTTCAATTGGACGATCCATTAATTCAATTAACAGAAGATTATAAATGGATCAATTGTTTTGATTTTTATTGGAGATTGGGAATAGATGGACTTTCGTTAGGGCCTATTTTACTGACAGGTTTTATAACTACTTTAGCTACTTTAGCGGCTTGGCCAGTTACTCGGGATTCACGATTATTCCATTTTTTGATGTTAGCAATGTATAGTGGGCAAATAGGATTATTTTCTTCGCAGGATCTGCTACTTTTTTTCATTATGTGGGAGTTAGAATTAATTCCTGTTTATCTACTTCTATCTATGTGGGGGGGGAAGAAACGTCTGTATTCAGCTACAAAGTTTATATTGTATACTGCAGGAAGTTCCGTTTTTTTATTAATAGGAGCCTTAGGTATCGCTTTATATGCTTCCAATGAAGCAACATTCAATTTTGAAACATCAGCCAATCAATCATATCCTGTAGCTCTGGAAATACTATTCTATATTGGATTTCTTATTGCTTTTGCTGTCAAATCGCCGATTATACCCTTACATACATGGTTACCGGACACTCATGGAGAAGCACACTACAGTACTTGTATGCTTCTAGCCGGAATCTTATTAAAAATGGGAGCATATGGATTGGTTCGGATCAATATGGAATTATTACCCCATGCCCATTCTACTTTTTCTCCTTGGTTGATAATAGTGGGCGCAATGCAAATAATCTATGCAGCTTCAACATCTTCTGGTCAACAAAATTTAAAAAAACGAATAGCCTATTCGTCTGTATCTCATATGGGTTTTATAATTGTAGGAATTTGCTCTATAAGTGAAATGGGACTCAATGGGGCCATTTTGCAAATAATATCACATGGGTTTATTGGCGCTGCACTTTTTTTCTTGGCGGGAACCAGTTATGATAGAATACGTCTTGTTTATCTTGACGAAATGGGTGGAATGGCTACCCTAATGCCAAAAATATTCACGATGTTCAGTATCTTATCACTAGCTTCCCTGGCATTACCAGGCATGAGCGGTTTTTTTTCTGAATTAATAGTATTTTTTGGAATAATTACAGACCAAAAATATCTTTTAATGCCAAAAATACTAATTACTTTTGTAATGGCAGTTGGGATTATATTAACTCCTATTTATTTATTATCGATGTTACGTCAGATGTTCTATGGATACAAGCTGTTTAATGCCCCAAACTATTTTGATTCTGGACCCCGTGAGTTATTTGTTTTGATCTCTATCCTTCTGCCTGTAATAAGTATTGGTATTTATCCGGATTTTGTTTTCTCATTATCAGTTGACAAGGTTGACACTATTCTATCAAATTTTTTTTATAGGTAGTTTTTTATAAATAAAAAAATTAAAAAGCATTCTTATGATTTTGAAAACTTCAAAATCTTTGTACAATGAAAAAAAATACTTTATTTTCATTTTAAATTCAAAAATAAATTGAATTGTAACCAAATATGTGTGGCATTTGTGAGAACTTTTTGAATCCTTACATTACCTGATTCAAAAAGTTCTCAACAATTTATCCTAAGTTTCTTATATATATGCTAGGCTGTCTTATGGTTGTATTTGGTCTTTTTTTTTCAATTCAATTAGATGTTAATTTAATATAAAGGAACCATAACTATGTAGTCCTATTCCTAATAAATTAACCCCTAAATAGCATATCCAAATTATAACAAAACCGATAGAAGCGATAATTGCGGAATTTAAACCTTTAAAATTTTTATTTGTTCGAGTATGGAAATAAATGGCAAATATGGTCCAAGTAATAAATGCCCAAGTTTCTTTTGGGTCCCAACTCCAATATGATCCCCACGCTTCATTAGCCCAGACGGCTCCTGAAAGGATACCTATGGTTAACAAGATAAACCCTATACTAAGAATACGATAACCCCAATGATCTAATTGTTGAATCAATTGAAATCTGTAATAATTTCTCACAGAAAGAGTTGAAGTATTTCTTAAAATATTGACTCTTTCCGGTATATATTGGATCTCACCAAAAGAGAATAAATGATTTAATAAATTTAAATTATTGCTTTTATCAACAATTCTTATGATTTTTTGAAATGTAATTACTAGCAGTGCTATTGATAATAATGATCCACATAAAAGAGCTGCATAGCCCAATACCATCATACTTACGTGCATCATTAACCACTGAGATTGGAGAGCTGGTACTAAGATTTCGGATTGATGCATGTTAATTAAAAAACCCGAAGTAGCAAAGCCTTGTATAAAAAAAGTACTTGTCGCGGTTATTACGCTTACAAAATTTTTATGTTTTTTAAAATACGGAACTATAGGAATAAGGGAAAAACCCCACGAAAGAAATATTAATGATTCATATAAATTACTTATTGGCAAATGCTCCGAATAAATCCAACGAGTAATTAATAATCCTGTTATACAGAAAAAAGTGGTTATCATGGCCTTTTCTGACGAATCATACAGTTCAATGAATTCGTCAATTAATAAGGTTATCAAATGAATTATAATTACAATTGAAACAACTGAAAAAGATATATGAGTTAATATATGTTCTAAAGCCGAAAATATCATAATAAATAAATAAAAAAAAAAGGGGGGGGGGGGATTCCCTCAATTATATAATTATATAGAAGAGAAGGAATTAAAATCAGGAATTGAATTCATTATAGGACTTATTTTATTCTTTTGAAAATTCAAAGATGTTATGCCGCCACTCGGACTCGAACCGAGATGCCCTAGCACTGCTTCCTAAGAGCAGCGTGTCTACCGATTTCACCATGGCGGCTTACTCAAAATCATAATAACCGATTTTTTTTTAATCGTCGAGCTTGAAGGAGTCAATTTAATGGAATATTTTTTAGGAAAAATTAAAATTAATGAAATACAAATAAAATTTGTACTTGCATTTTCAACATTGCATTCAATAAGGAAGGGATTTCTAGAAATATTTTATTGTATTAATCATTAGGATTTCATAGAATTATAATTCTACAATTTGTGTTAGCTTTTAGCAACCCACTTTTATATTGATCTCTGGACATATATAAACTGAATTGGATCATTTTCAAATTTCCACTTTATGTACCTAAATTAAATCTACCTAAAAACTAAAAGTGCCCTTTTTAAAATTGGATTGAAAAAGAACAAAACAAAAGGTCCATTCTTTAATAGTGATTTAAAAATAGTGATTTAAAATAAAAAAATTGTTAAGACATTTACAAAACAATTTGAATTTAATTAATAATCAATTTTTTTGACTAAATACCGTAAATCCGCTCTTTTTTTTTATATTATTCAAATAGTCAAAATAAAAAAAAAAAAGACAAAACTTAGCAATATTTATATTCTTATCATTGTAACAGGCGGGTCGATGGGGAAAAAAATCCCCACCCTGAAAATTATATAAAATACCTATTTTTTTTACAAAAAATAGACTTAAGTAAACAAAAGAATTCTTATTCTATAAATATGATAAAAGAAAAGCAGTCCATTTTAATATTGATTAGTCCAAACCCTAAATTTTGTATGTATATATTATTATTTTTTTTTAGATTTTGAATTTATATTCAAATTGTAAATTTTAAA